TTAGATGATGTTTTAATATCTGTATCGAATCAATAAAAGCAGTAATCCTCTCCCGGGATTTTAATAAAATAATTATTTCTTTATTCTTTATTTAATAAAAAATTAATTTAAAAATCGAACAAAAACCAATACAAAAAAAGGAGAGAGAGCTTTGTTTGTGTAAAAGCATGATATGTCTACAGTATAATATATAAATAGAATTGAAATATAAGTGAAATTCCGTTGAATTAATAGACATATTCCACGCAAAACTAATTAGCACATAAAAAAAAAAAAAAGAAAAAAATTCTTATTTCGCCTAAGAAGTTCCGGGTGAATTGACAATTCCAATTCGAATAGAGTAATTCAGTATAGTACACATTAATAGGAGTGCTTCTATGTTTCTGCTTTACGAATATGATATTTTTTGGGCATTTTTGATAATATCAAGTGTTATCCCTATCTTAGCATTTGTAATTTCCGGGGTTTTAGCCCCGATTAGTGAAGGAACAGAGAAGTTCTCTAGTTATGAATCGGGTATAGAACCCATGGGGGATGCTTGGGTACAATTCCGAATTCGTTATTACATGTTTGCTCTAGTTTTTGTTGTTTTTGATGTTGAAACAGTTTTTCTTTATCCATGGGCAATGAGTTTCGATGTATTGGGTGTATCCGTATTTATAGAAGCTTTGATTTTTGTGCTTATCCTAATTGCTGGTTTAGTTTATGCATGGCGAAAAGGGGCATTGGAATGGTATTAGCTCCTGAATATTCAGATAATCAAAAAAAAAAGAAAGTAAAGAATGACATGGAAACAGTTATAAATTTGATTGAATTTCCATTAATTGACCAAACAATTCCCAATTCTGTTATTTCAACTACATCAAATGATTTTTCGAATTGGTCAAGACTATCCAGTTTATGGCCGCTTTTATATGGTACTAGTTGTTGTTTCATCGAATTTGCTTCATTACTAGGCTCACGATTCGACTTTGATCGTTATGGATTAGTACCAAGATCGAGTCCTAGACAAGCAGACCTTATTTTAACAGCAGGTACAGTAACAATGAAAATGGCTCCCTCCTTGGTAAGATTATATGAGCAAATGCCTGAACCAAAATATGTTATTGCTATGGGTGCCTGTACTATTACAGGGGGGATGTTCAGTACCGATTCTTATAGTACCGTTCGGGGAGTCGATAAACTAATTCCTGTCGATGTCTATTTGCCCGGATGTCCGCCTAAACCAGAGGCCGTTATCGATGCTATAACGAAACTTCGTAAGAAGATATCCCGAGAAATCCATGAGGATAAAATTGGGTCTCAACAAGAAAATCGATGTTTTACCACCAATCACAAGTTTTATGTTCGACGCAGTACTCATACGGGAAATTATGATCAAAGATTGCTCTATAAATCATCATCTACTTCAGAGATATCTTCTGAAACATTTTTCAAATCCAAAAACTCAAAATTTTCCCACGAATTGGTAAATTAGGCAAATAGTTTTTCTTTGTAACGAATAACAATGGTCAATTTTTATAAATTTCATTGTAAATATGAAATAGTCATATAAATACAAATGTGGGAGAGATCAAAAAGATGCAGGGTCGTTTATCTGCTTGGCTAGTCAAGCATGAGCTAGTTCATAGGTCTTTAGGTTTCGATTACCAAGGAATAGAGACTTTACAAATAAAACCGGAGGATTGGGACTCCATTGCTGTCATTTCATATGTTTATGGTTACAATTATTTACGCTCTCAGTGTGCTTATGATGTATCACCTGGCGGGTCGTTAGCTAGTGTGTATCATCTTACGAGAATACAGTATGGTGTGGATCAACCGGAAGAGGTATGCATAAAAGTATTTATTCCAAGGAGGAATCCTAGAATTCCCTCTGTTTTCTGGATTTGGAGAAGTGCCGATTTTCAAGAACGGGAATCCTATGATATGTTGGGAATTTTTTATAAAAATCATCCACGCCTTAAACGTATTTTGATGCCTGAAAGTTGGATAGGCTGGCCTTTACGTAAAGACTATATTACTCCCAATTTTTATGAAATACAAGATGCTCATTGAATGATAAAAAACAAATGTTTACTTATAGGATTAGATGAAACAATTCAAGATTTCAAGTCAAGGAATCTTTTTATCTTTTGTTCTAAATGAAAGAATGAAACAAAGTAACTGGACCATAATTCATATTATGGGTGGGCTAAGAATCATTGGGACTCCCTGGTTTCTAATCTAGGATATCCATTTTGAATGAGCAGAAAGAATAGAATAAAAGGGGCTCCATGCCATGAACTTTGTACCGCGCATATGTTAGATAGACCCCGTGCCCGTCATAAGCGGGAGTGAAGAAATAGAATCTGAAATAAAATGCAAAATTCATCAAAGGGGGTCGAATTTAAAATGGAATTAGTACTATATACTATATCTGAAATAAATTCTGTCTATTCCTATACTTTAACTCCTCTATACTTTTAGATTTTTATTTTAATCGAGTAATTCATATTACATATATATATATATTATATATATATATTTTTTTTTTGAATGAAAGAGGACACAATAAAAAAAAAAAAAAGAAAAGATAATCTGATTTTTTTTACTATGATAATACCTATAAAAATAGAGGTATATATCTCTTAGATGTATAAATATGTATCATGTTATAAGACTATAAAAAATATATTAAATCGTCTTTATGAATTGGAATGAATATCTATACATTAATCACATGTCAGGAACCAGATTTGAACTGGTGACACGAGGATTTTCAGTCCTCTGCTCTACCAACTGAGCTATCCCGACGACGACTTTTCGCACATTATTCTACTAGAATATTCATGTTTATGTCAATGAAAGGGACTAAAAAAAGATGAAAATCTTACCGAGTCCCTGGAATTTCTTGGGTCTTAAAAAAAAAGAAGACTTTCTTTGATATTTGCTAAATGTAAGGTAATGATATGGACTATGGATGATTCCACAATGGAATTATTTGTCTATATATGTTGATTCGCACATATATCGTATATACCTAACTAAAAGTTTGGTTTGGATAGAATACAAGTATTTCTGTTCATACCTATTTGGAAACAGTAGAGTGAATGAGAAATGTAGAAGATTTTGAACTACCAACAGAACAAAAAAGGGTTAGGAAGTAAAATGTATTTTTATTGGGGATAGAGGGACTTGAACCCTCACGATTTCTAAAGTCGACGGATTTTCCTCTTACTATAAATTTCATTGTTGTCAATATTGACACGTAGAACGGGACTCTCTCTTTATTCTCGTCCGATTAATCATTTTTGTTTTAATGATAAATAAGACTCCGGAATGAATGATTTGATCACTGAATATCTGATTCTTCCTTCAACTTGAATTGTCATAGATTCACAATCACTTGTAAATTTTTCATAGAATTGAAATTCTATATAAATAAATTCGAAATGGAAGTCGTGATTATGATTAATCGTTTGATATGTCAGTATGTATTAGGTATATAGGGTCCTCCTTCCTTTCTGTAATTTTCATAGAAGGAGATTCCTGCTACCAACGCAAACAACTTCATTCGTTAGAACAGCTTCCATTGAGTCTCTGCACCTATCCCTTTTTGAAATTGTTATTTTCGAATTTCTATATAATAGAAAATTCGAAATAGAGAAAATAAACCCTTTTTTCTCAAAACAGGGATTTGGCTCAGGATTGCCCATTTTTAATTCCAGGGTTTCTCTGAATTTGGAAGTTAACACTTAGTAGGTTTCCATACCAAGGCTCAATCTAATCAAGTCCGTAGCGTCTACCAATTTCGCCATATCCCCCTTTCTTTGATTTGACACCAGAATTTATCTGCCCGTTCCGTTGTGACCTCAGCCACCTTTTTAGTAGGAACCTTTAAATTAATGAAATATCGATTCTTATATCGAAAGAGTATACTTAGCCTCTTTCATATCATCTCCATTGAATAACCTATATTTGTTTTTGTTCCAATTAAAAAGGATTCTATCATTGATGTATCTACAATTCAATATAGATAGATATATCGTGCATATGATCTATGGGTTCTCTCTTTTTAGATTTTTCCAGCTTTATTTAGAATACTGGAACGATCGATACTCATCCTTATTTTTTTCGTGCTAGCCGTTTCTGATCTGGATTCCATCTTTATTCTACTATTCTACTCTTTTCTTTTTTTCGATTTTTATTATTTTGCGTTCCTTTTTGGAATTTCACTAATGAAAAAAAAAATTAAATTAATAGGAATTAAATATAGATTTATTCTTTAATTTTAAAAATTTTAAAGTAAAGAAATAGAATATAAAAAAATAGAAAATCGAAATCAATTTTCTATTAATGATCTATTATATATTCATTCTTATTCTAATCTATTATATATTCATTCTTATTCTAATCTATTATATATTCATTCTTATTCTATTATTTATTATATATTCTTATTTTTTCTTATTCTTATATAGAATGATATATTCTAGGATTGGAATATAATGACATATAATAAAATAACATATAAAAAAATGTAAATCTATTAAAAAGTAATTGTGAAAATATATTAATTAATAATAATTGCTATATAATAATATAATCTTAATAACAAAAATAACAAAAAATATAATATATAGTAACTAAGATCCTTGGGGTTTATTAAGTTCCTATGCATTATTTCTGTTCATTTTATGTCAGCCCGCTTAGCTCAGAGGTTAGAGCATCGCATTTGTAATGCGATGGTCATCGGTTCGATTCCGATAGCCGGCTTTCTTTTTCTATTTGTTTTTTATTCGATTTTTTCCATAATTGATAGATAATCTATCGAAATATTGAAAATAATATCCCGTTTTCTTCAAATATAAAGTTACTCGTCTTTTATGCCACAATAACTTTCAAGTATGAAAAAAAAAAGGGGGATTGGATAAATTAGGTATCTACGGAACAAACAATAAAACGTAGCCTTAACTTCTTATATATAATCTATCTGAATATGGATACAATATATTGATACAATTCTTTTCATTTAGGAACAACGTTCCACTTTTACTTTTTTGTTCTACTTTATAGTATTTCAGTGGATTTCATTTCATTTTGTTTATTCTTTTATTTAGTTCAGTTTTAATTTCGATTTATTATTTAAATATTGAAATTTGCATTTCAATAAAATAAAGGAGTCTTTATGTCTCGTTACCGAGGACCTCGTTTCAAAAAAATACGCCGTCTGGGAGCTTTACCGGGACTCACTAGTAAAAGACCTAGATCCGGAAATGATCCTAAAAACCAATTGCGTTCTGGGAAAAGATCACAATATCGTATTCGTTTAGAAGAAAAACAGAAATTGCGTTTTCATTATGGTCTGACAGAGCGACAATTACTTAGATATGTGCATATCGCTGGAAAAGCAAAAGGGTCCACAGGTCAGGTCTTACTACAATTACTCGAGATGCGTTTGGATAACATTATTTTTCGATTGGGTATGGCTTCGACCATTCCTGGAGCCAGGCAATTAGTTAATCATAGACATATTTTAGTTAATGGTCGTATAGTAAATATACCAAGTTATCGTTGCAAACCCCGAGATATTATTACTACAAAAGATAACCAAAGATCGAAAGCTCTGGTTCAAAATTATATTGACTCATCCTCCCGCGAGGAATTGCCACAACATTTGACTGTGGACTCATCCCAATATAAAGGGTTCGTAAATCAAATAATAGATAGTAAATCGGTCGGTTTGAAAATTAATGAGTTGTTAGTCGTAGAATATTATTCCCGTCAGACTTGAGCCTAACGAAAACGACGTTCGGATAACTTTTCCCCTTTTATGTATTACAGCGATAAGGTAATACTGGAATTTTCAACCTTTCCAGTACCTTTTTATTTTGCGTACCACATTCCTAATGTGGAATACCTAGGAAAAAAAGGGGTCTTACTGTTGGAATAGAAATAATGTTATGGATTGTTATTTGATTTGATACATTGTGGCCGGTAACGTTGACGAATTAGTGAAGTTACAGAAACGGAAAGAGAGGGATTCGAACCCTCGGTAAACAAAAGCCTACATAGCAGTTCCAATGCTACGCCTTGAACCGCTCGGCCATCTTTCCGGGATAATCTTATTATTGATCAGAAACCAACTGAATAGCGAGTTGTTCATATTATTGCAGTACAAGTACAAGTATAGCCAATCAGTTCTAATAGAAAAAAACAAAAATAAAAAACTTCCATTTTCAAAAAATAAAAATATTTCTTTTTTTATAATGATGAAATCAAAATATCTCTAATTATCAGAATCCGTAGGAAAATCAAGTTCTTGATTCTTTAACTTATATGAAATAGTAATATTTCTGTTCATTGGTATACTACTTAACTAGGGTAAAAACGAAAATAGGATAAAATCGAATCCGATAAAAATATTTATTACGTCTTACTCTTCAAAAAGAAACAATTTGAGTAGAGAAAGAAAGTCCATATTTTTTTAGAATTAGTCTGTTTTTATGTTATTTCGTACTGTATAATTCCTTTATTTGTGAGATCATTTTCCCCGAGGGAAATGAGAAGAATTCAAAATGGATTGCTAATTATGCCTAGATCTCGTATAAATGGAAATTTTATTGATAAGACCTTCTCAATTGTAGCCAATATCTTATTACAAATAATTCCGACAACTTCAGGGGAAAAGGAGGCATTTACCTATTACAGAGATGGTGCGATTTGATTCTTTTTTTTTTTTTAGCCCTCAAAAGTCTTACGATAAAGAACCATGATTCAAGATAGAAAGACAAAATTATTGAAATAAAACTACGCTTGATGAAGGTGAAGTTTGGAGATGGAACAACTCCTTCTGTCGTGTATCCTCGATTGATGCAGCCTCAGATGCTTCAATTGTTGATTTAAGTATTGAGCAAAAGGTTACACCTATGGGTTCTGTATTGGAGGTTATTCTTACTTACTATACTAGTATCCATAGGTAGCATAGGGGAAGAAGCACTACGCCCAGGAATCAACAATATTAAAACTTTGTTATAAACTACCCCTTTTCCTCACCGGTATCGGGACTAATAAGAATGGTTAGGACAACAAGCATCCATCTCGTTCGTACTTTGGATACCCGTATAACCATCGAAGATCGTTGAAGTGCCTAATTCCTGAAAATAAGGGACGTTGAGGACAAAGAAATTGTTGGAGTTACCATTTCTATCTGGCACTCATATGATTGGTGTTAAGAAAAAACAAAAGCTCTTGCAGGAAGGCTGGCTAGAAATTTCTTGTAAAAATACTAGCCCCTGTCAGTTCATAATGAAAATATTGGAATTTCGCTTCTATAGATTATTCGCCTTAAAGTAATATGCACAGAGAGGAGGAGCCGTATGAGATGAAAATCTCACGTACGGTTCTGGAACGGAGATTTTTTGAATAGAATAAACGACCGTAACGGATGTCGGCTCAATCCGAAGGAAATTATGCGGAAGCTTTACAGAATTATTATGAAGCTATGCGACCAGAAAT